TCGATAAATTTGAAATTCTTTTTTATATTCTTTCTATTCTAAGATCTAAGATAAGAAAAGGAGTCAAAAAACTTCTTTATTGAAAAAGAAAAATCGAAGAAAAAGCCCTTTCGTTAAAAGTTAGAAAGAGCCTACTATGCTATGTATGATATGAAAAAACAAAAGAGGGCTGGAATCTATACATTGATTTTTTCGGAATTTTTTTTGAACCGTATGCAGAAAAAAGTGCATGTACGGTTCCTAAGGGATACAACTTTACCCGAATCAACCGACTTTATCGAGAAAGATTACTTTTTTTAGGCCAAGCAGTTGATAGCGAGATCTCAAATCAACTTATTGGTCTTATGGTATATCTGAGTATTGAGGATGATACCAAAGATCTTTATTTGTTTATAAACTCTCCTGGTGGATGGGTAATACCTGGAGTAGCTATTTATGATACTATGCAATTTGTTCGACCAGATGTACATACAATATGCATGGGATTAGCTGCTTCAATGGGATCTTTTATCCTGGTTGGAGGGGAAATTACCAAACGTCTAGCATTCCCTCACGCTTGGCGCCAATGAGGTTTTTTTGAGAGAAACAAAAGACTATGCCTTCGCCATATGAAATAGGAATATTAAGTTAAGTAAAAATAGCATGGCATTTAGAATTCGATATGACAAAAATTTTATTATTATTTTTTTTTGTGAAAAAAAAAATTAGATTATATATCGAGAGAGTAGTATGAAATAAAAGGTATTTCTGATTTTATCTTATCCATCGGAAATCCTGTTCAGCGTCACAAACTTTTTTCATACCATAGATCTCTTAAGAATATTTATTGTATAAATTGTATCAATTTAGAAATAAAGTACAAAATATTTTTTTTATTTACTTTTTTTTATTTGATCGGCTAAAAAAGAAACTTTGGGATTGCTGAATCAACAGACAAATAAATACCAAAAAAGAAATAAGAAATATATAAAGCAACGGAACCATCATAGTATTTTTTAACTCCTCCAAAAAGAAGGGTGGTAATTTGATCATTTACCAATATGAGTCTCATAGATCCTATTTGGCTCTTTCTGCGATGGAAGGTAAAGATTAATTTTATTGTAGAGCCGTATGCAATACATCAAACATGCCCGTACGGTTATTCTATTTTTTTTTTCTTAAATATTTTTTTTATCTTTATTTATTTTCTCTTCACTCCATCGTCTAGATAGAACAAACTTTAGTATGTTATATCATCAGGGTAATGATTCATCAACCCGCTAGTGCTTTTTATGAAGCACAAACGGGAGAAGCTATCTTGGAAGCGGAAGAACTGCTAAAACTGCGTGAAACCATCACAAGGGTTTATGTACAAAGAACGGGCAAACCCCTATGGGTTGTATCCGAAGACATGGAAAGAGATGTTTTTATGTCAGCAACAGAAGCGCAAGCTTATGGAATTGTTGATCTTGTAGCAGTTGAATGAAAATAGAAATATAGTATGGATTTAGCGCAAACTGGTGATTTATTATTTTATCTTCTTACCAAGTTCCATATTTTATTATATTCAAAGTAATTCATAATAATCCGGTTAGGATCGATCTAAACCAGCTCATTATGTATATCATTCAACATGCCAACGATTAAACAACTTATTAGAAATACACGACAGCCAATCAGAAATGTCACGAAATCCCCCGCTCTTCGGGGATGCCCTCAGCGTCGAGGAACATGTACTAGGGTGTATGTGCGACTCGTTCAGATCATAGGCTGGGGAACAATAAAAAAAAATTCCAGTATCAATGATCAGTACCGATTAATAGGATCAAATTCAATAGGATAAAATGGAAGAACTCTATTCCATTCACTTTCTAAAAATAAAAAAATATATCTTTCAATTGTGTATGAAATTTATGGTTTCCATTGGTGTAAATCCAATTACCTCAATTTAATTTAAGATGAAAAAAAAATGCCCCATTGGTATTAAATGGTTATCCATTAAGCGGGGACAATCTTATTAAAAAAAGAAAAATTAGACTTCCAGTCTTGCAAGAACGGACTAAGAGGGTCAGCTACCCAGCTAACTTTCATAATTAAATACCGTTACTGTATAGGTGGATCTACTTGTGAAAGACCGATTACTGGCTAATTTATGGGTCGAGCCAAAGAGTGTGAACTATACAAGTTACTCATAAAGTTAGGTTAATTAAATAAATTATTAATATTACAGGCTCCGGTGTATAGAGAAGACCTTACCGTTTACGAATTCACCATAGAAACGATGAAACCCGCTATTTCTTTATCCATTTACTAGTTTTTTATTTACTATGTTTTTGAGACCTAGTCGAATACAATTTCTTTTTCGAGATAAAAAATTGTGGTCGGGAAGGTTATAGTAGCTAAAGCCATTGGAATTATTATTTTATACATTGGAAAAATTCGTTTTGTTATTAATAGACTGAGGAAGGGGAATAGAAAAACGGAAAGAAAGTAAATCCATTCGTTATTCGATTCGTCAAAATTTCATTTATTCAATGACCAGAATTAGACGGGGATATATAGCTCGGAGACGTCGAACAAAAATTCGTTTATTTGCCTCAAGCTTTCGAGGGGCTCATTCAAGACTTACTCGAACTATTACTCAACAGAAAATAAGATCTTTGGTTTCGGCTCATCGGGATAGAGATAGACAAAAGAGAACTTTTCGTCGTTTGTGGATCACTCGTATAAACGCAGTAATTCGTGAAAGGGGGGTATTCTATAGTTATAGTAAATTAATCCATGATTTGTACAAGAACCGAGTGCTTCTTAATCGCAAAATACTTGCGCAAATAGCTATATTAAATAAAAAAAGTCTTTATATGATTTCCAACGAGATCATAAAATAAGTCGATTCTAAGAAATCCACTAGAATAGAGTTCCCCGGAGCATGAACTCCGGGAGGATAGAGTAAAAATGACTATGAGAAAAAATTATTATGAGAAAAAAGTAGTCAACATAAATAACCAGGTTCAATAAACAAAGATTTCTTCGTCTTCCTCGAGTTTTTTCTTATTCTTCTGACACGATACAAAAATCTGGATTTTCGGGTTTTTGAACAAAATGCGTTTGAGTTTCGATTGGAATTTTCATTCCATTGAAGAAAGAATAAACTTATTTAATTCTAGTTCTAAGACCAGCAGTTCTAGTGGTTGACTCGCCTTTTTCAAATTGTTTCTCATTATTAAGAAAAGGTAATAAAGATAAAATACGAGCTTGTTTTATAGCAATAGTAATTAATCGTTGTTGTTTCAAGGTCAATCTATTCACTCGTCTAGATAGTATTTTTCCTTGTTCACTAATAAATCGACTAATTAAACTCATGTTTCTATAATCAATTCGATCCCCCGACTGGATCGGGGGTAAACGCCTACGAAAAGATCGCTTGGATTTAAGAAAGGGTCGCTTGGATTTATCCATGGTTTGTTTAGTTTAGTTCTTATCGTGAAAATCCTATTATGGTCACATCGAAAATGAATTCAAATAGGATTGACTTTGTTTATTATTTATTAAATGTATTTATTAAATATGTTATTATATATAAATATATAATGTCATTTTTCCCCTACCTTCTATCTTCTATCTTCTATCTTCTATCTTAGAAGGGTGACACGCAAGGACTCGACTCGATCTATTTTTTTATTTCCCCATGGATTGTATGTTTGTAACAATAGGGGCAGAATTTTCTCAATTCCAATCGATTGGGTGTATTGTGTCGATTCTTTTGAGTAATATATCTGGAAATCCCCGTTGCTGACTTATTAACACCGTTTTGGACACAACTGGTACATTCCAAAATAACAGTTACTCGGGCATCTTTCCCCTTGGCCATGAACCTCCTTTGGATTTTTATTTGTTATACTCGTCTATTTTTGATCCTAAACGAAGAAGAAAGGAAGGAAAAACAATATAAGTTACTAATTTGCAATCCAATTAGGAAAGATTTGCTTGGAATCAATCAAGTATATAGTAAATAATAAGTAATACAATGATTTCAAAACATAACATATTTCGAATCGTAATACAGTTTTTTATTTAAGTATTTTGTCTAATACTCTTGTACACCAAATTTTATGCTCTACCCCGAATTCTTCAATTCTTCTATGCTTCAATTCTTCTATGATTATATATATATATGAATGTCATTCAAACTTGAACTTGAATTTCTCAAATAATAACATAAAATGTTGAATCCACTTTATTTTTTCTCTTTCCTCCCTTATTTTATTTTTATTATAAAATCGAAAAAAGGGAAAAAAGAGAAAAGAAGGGGAGAGGACTTAGTCACATAGCTATTTTATTCTATCTCTAATCTTCTTCATTCCTTCCCGTGCAAATAACTAGAATGAAAAAAAGGGGAATGTCAGCGCATCCGGAAAAAAACGATTAATCTCGATCAATAGACCTGCTAAAGACCCGAACCATAGAGTACTTAGTACCGGTGCCACAGAGAGATATGTTTTGAAATCTCGCATTCAAAAACCTCCTTCGTTAGTTTATTGTAATAAATAATGGTAATCCATATATGATCAAATGCATATGTCGTTAAGGGACACCTGTAGTTGTGCGCGCAATCCGCAATCTCTACTTCGAATTGAAATGTACAATGATCCAGTTGAAAGGATTTTCTTTTGTTTCAAATTAAAATCAAAGAAAAAAGAATTTCTTTCTTACTAAGTATTCCCGAAAATTTTTGTTTTTATTTTCTTTGATTTCCGGTGGGTTTCGTATTTTCTATGTATATACGGTTTTTTACTATTATTATATGTTATATGAGACCAAAAAGAATAAATGGAAAGTGTATCCCGATGTAAGAAATAAGGATGTGGAAAACAAGATAAGAATTCTATACAATGACACTGTAGACTAATTAGAAGGGATGTAGCGCAGCTTGGTAGCGCGTTTGTTTTGGGTACAAAATGTCACGGGTTCAAATCCTGTCATCCCTACCTATTACTTCTCAGTAACGAGGGATCAATTGA